GAGGCTGTTCAAACAGGTACGGGTCAACTAAATGGTATTCCTATAGCAATGGGCGTTATGGATTTTCAGTTTATGGGAGGTAGTATGGGATCTGTAGTAGGTGAAAAAATCACACGTTTGATCGAATATGCTAGAAATCAATTTTTACCTCTTATTCTAGTGTGTGCTTCCGGAGGAGCACGCATGCAAGAAGGAAGTTTAAGCTTGATGCAAATGGCTAAAATATCTTCCACTTTATATGATTTTCAATCAAATAAAAAGTTATTCTATGTATCTATTCTTACATCCCCTACTACTGGTGGAGTAACCGCTAGTTTTGGTATGTTGGGGGATGTAATTATTGCCGAACCCGATGCCTATATTGCATTTGCGGGTAAAAGAGTAATTGAACAAACATTGAATAAAACAGTACCCGAGGGTTCGCAGGAAGCTGAATATTTATTTGATAAGGGCTTATTCGATCAAATCGTACCACGCAAGCTTTTAAAGGGTGTTCTGAGTGAGTTACTTCAGTTCCACCATTTTTTCGTTTGAACTCCGAATTCAATCAAGTAGAGCCTTAATTTATAAAAGTGGATTATCATACAGATATATTTCGATCGTGAAGTTCATTTATTTAGTTCTACAGTCCTTGTACTAATTTTATTAGATATATATACTCGCTTATTACATATTAATTAATTAGTTTATTACTTAGTAATTAGTTATAGTAGTAAGTAATAAACTAATTAATTAATATATGTTTATTAAGTAACAATAACAGGTACAAATATTAAATTGAGGTACCCATTCTATGACAACTCTGAACAGCTTACCCTCCATTTTTGTGCCTTTAGTGGGCCTAGTATTTCCGGCAATTGCAATGGCTTCTTTATCTTTTTATGTTCAAAGAACTAAGATTTTTTAGATGCGATGGGGCCAAGACAAAATCTGATCTATTTTTTCAAGACTTAGATATCATGGATATCTATTTAGTAGAATATTGTATAACAAGTGGTTTCTCCAAATAGAAATAAAAAAAAGCTCTTATGCATGCGTATGCGTAAACACGATATATGGGTAAATGAATTGTAATTATGGACCGGGATGGGAGCAGATGGATGAAATTCAAGTCCATGTATCTATAAATAGGTATGTAGATCGTTATAGGAGGTCCTATAAAGGAAAGGGGATGATTTTAGATCTAAGCAATTCGATGAATTACTCCTAAAGGTTCACAAATAGTGCTAGCTGATTAGAATTACTTCGGAAACAAAATCAAAATACAAAATAAAGTACAGTACATGCTTATTCTCTCAATTCCAATAAAATGCAACTGGATCTAGTCTGTATGAGTTGGCCATCAGAATCTATATGGATAGAATTTATAGCGGAGTCTAGAAAAACAAGCAATTTCTGCTGGGCTTTTATCCTTTTTTTTGGTTCATTAGGATTTTTATTGGTTGGAACTTCTAGCTATCTTGGTAGAAATTTGATATCTTTATTTCCATCTCAGCAAATAGTTTTTTTTCCGCAAGGAATCGTGATGTCTTTCTATGGGATTGCAGGTCTCTTTATTAGTTTCTATTTATGGTGCACAATTGTGTGGAATGTAGGTAGTGGTTATGATCGATTCGATAAAAAAGAAGGAATAGTGTGTATTTTTCGTTGGGGGTTCCCTGGAAAAAACCGTCGCATCTTTCTACGATTCCTTATCAAGGATATTCAATCTATCAGAATAGAAGTTAAAGAGGGTATTTATGTTCGTCGTGTCCTTTATATGGACATCAGAGGTCAGGGTGCCGTTCCTTTGATTCGTACTGATGAAAATTTGACTCCGCGAGAAATTGAGCAAAAAGCTGCTGAATTGGCCTATTTCTTGCGCGTACCGATTGAAGTCTTTTGAGAAATGAAGAATAACGGAAATGCGGCAGGAGGAAAAAACTCAAGTCAAGAACCCTATTTTCTTTTTCTAGAGCATAACCTAACTGAACTTTCTTCAGAATCCCCATTCATTCTTCGAACCAAAGCAGGCGTATACGTAAGAGTCATAACCTAAAACAAAACGAAACAATTTTTTTTTGAACAAAAAAAACTTGCGTCTGTCAATTAAAGCCACACAACTCAATTCAGCAACAAAACGAAATAACAAATCGAAATAATAGATTGATCTCATTTATCAAAATAAAAGTCTTTCGGAATAAAGACTTTCTCTTTTTTTTATTTTCAATAATTGGAATTAATACGTTAGAGACAGACGGATTATATCTTGTCAATTTTTTCTACTTTCTTTTGTCAATCACCCTTTCTTTTATCCTTTCTTTTATCCTTTCTTTTGTGCTCTTTAAGAACCAAACAATTCAACCTCTTTCTTAGAATGTCACGATACCCTTTTGTTTCTGTCTTTTTTTGATCATCATAATATTCTTCATAAAATTTCCTGAATTTTTTCAGGACTAACTATAGTTATAGTATGGATAGTCCGCGAAATTTTTTTGACATATTTGCTATTTTTATGAGGATTCTTTCGTCTCGAAATCCGCATAGAATAATATTCATTACTCGAGGCGGTTCTTTCGAGCATTTATCGAAAGAGGACAATTGCTTCGAATTGGATCAATTGAAATCTCTGGAAATAATATTCTATATATTTTTCACGCGAATTCGAAGTGGATTCTTATCATATTTTTGACTTCTGTATTTTAGATTCAAGGGCTAAGCACTTAATAAAAAAGAAAAAAACAGAGAATCAATTCGCTATCTATTTTATAATGGAACTCCTTCTTGATAGAAAGATCAGATCGCCTAGAGTCAATGAAAGAGGTGGGTTCATTAACCATTCACAGATACAAAAAAATGTCAAAAAAAAAAAAGAAAGCATTCATTCCCCTTCTATATCTTGCATCTATAATATTTTTGCCTTGGTGGATTTCACTCTCATTTAATAAAAGTCTGAAATCCTGGGTTACAAATTGGTGGAATACTGGGCAATCCGAAACTTTCTTGAATGACATTCAAGAAAAGAGTATTCTAGGACAATTCATAGAATTAGAGGAACTCTTCTTTTTGGACGAAATGATAAAAGAATACAAAAAATACCCGGAAACACATCTACAAAAACTTCATATAGGAATCCACAAAGAAACGATCCAATTGATCAATATGCACAATGAAGATTGTATCCATATGATTTTGCACTTCTCGACAAATATAATTTATTTCTTTATTCTAAGTAGTTATTCCATTTTAAGTAATGAGGAACTCGTTATTATTAACTCTTGGGTTCAAGAATTCCTATCTAATTTAAGTGACACAATAAAAGCTTTTTTGATTCTTTTATTAACTGATTTCTGTATCGGATTTCATTCACCCCACGGTTGGGAACTAATGATTGATTATATCTACAAGGATTTTGGGTTTGCTCATAATGATCAAATTATATCTGGTCTTGTTTCCGCCCTTCCTGTCATTCTAGATACAATTTTGAAATATTGGATCTTTCGTTATTTAAATCGTGTATCTCCGTCACTTGTAGTTATTTATCATTCAATGACTGACTGAAAAAAATGCATTGATCCAATTCTAATATAAAGTTTCTTACTTTGTATATAAGCATGCAAAGTCGAACTTACATTACTCCTTCTACCCATCGAGGGGGGGGGGGAATTGCTGCTATCTTTGGATAAAAAATTTTGAGTATTTTTAGTATACAGTAAATAGCAAAATCGTGGATAAGGGGCTAGACTAGCGACCTACAAAATTTTATTGTAGCAATTTTCGGGATCAATGATTGGACCATGCAAACTAAAAATACCCTTTCTTGGATAAAGGAAAAGATTACTCGATCTATTTCCATATCGTTCATGATATATATAATAACCGGCGCATCCATTTCAAACGCATATCCCATTTTTGCACAGCAGGGTTATGAAAATCCACGAGAAGCAACTGGGCGTATTGTATGTGCTAATTGCCATTTAGCTAATAAGCCCGTGGATATTGAGGTTCCACAAGCGGTACTTCCGGATACTGTATTTGAAGCAGTTGTTCGAATTCCTTATGATATGCAACTGAAACAAGTTCTTGCTAATGGTAAGAAAGGCGCCTTGAATGTAGGGGCTGTTCTTATTTTACCGGAGGGCTTTGAATTAGCCCCACCCGATCGTATTTCGCCTGAGATGAAAGAAAAGATAGGCAATCTGTCTTTTCAGAGTTATCGCCCTACTAAAAAAAATATTCTTGTTATAGGCCCCGTTCCTGGTCAGAAATATAGTGAAATTACCTTTCCGATTCTTTCCCCAGACCCTGCTACTAATAAGAATATTCATTTCTTAAAATATCCGATATATGTAGGCGGAAACAGGGGAAGGGGTCAGATTTATCCTGACGGTAGCAAAAGTAACAATACAGTTTATAATGCTACGGCAGCGGGTATAGTAAGCAAAATCATACGAAAAGAAAAAGGGGGATACGAAATAACCATAACAGATCTATCGGACGGGCGCCAAGTGGTTGATATTATCCCTCCAGGACCAGAACTTCTTGTTTCAGAGGGTGAATCCATTAAACTCGATCAACCATTAACAAGTAATCCTAATGTGGGGGGGTTTGGTCAGGGGGATGTGGAAATAGTACTTCAAGACCCATTACGTGTTCAGGGCCTTTTGTTCTTCTTTGCATTTATTGTTTTGGCACAAATCTTTTTGGTTCTTAAAAAGAAACAGTTTGAGAAGGTTCAATTGTCTGAGATGAATTTCTAGATCCGTGGATTTATCAACATCAAATTCGTAAAAAAGAAGGAAATTCTTTCTGACCATTGGGTTAGGTATGATCAAAAAAAGTATGAAATTGAATTGTTTACATCCCTTTCCCCCATATAAGATATGCCTGGAATTCCTTTTATCGCATCTCTAATATGTATATTGTGAAGAAGGCTATTTGGCTTTACCCCCTCTTTGCTTTTTTCAATCCCAATTTGATAAGTGTGACTAGATCCCTATTCTTGTGTCAAATCGAAATCT